TGCCGTGCCAACCCAAGATATGCTTATTGGTCTATACATATGAACGAGCGGGAATCGTCGAGGTATTTGTACAAATAGGTATAATCGATGGAATCGCAGAAACTATCAAAAAGAAAGAATTTATGATAATAACTGGAAAAAAAAAGAACCCTTTTTTTGTAATTCGTATGATGCAATTGGAGCTTATCGACAGAAAAGAATCCATTTAAATAGTCCTTTGTGGCTTCGATGGCGACTAGATCAACGCGTTATTGCTTCAAGAGAAGTTCCCATCGAAGTTCACTATGAATCTTTGGGTACCTATTATGAGATTTATGAGCACTATTTAATAGTAAGAAGTGTAAAAAAAGAAATTTTTTGTATATATATTCGAACAACCGTCGGTCATATTTCTCTTTTTCGAGAAATTGAAGAAGCTATACAAGGATTTTGTCGAGCCTGCTCATATGGTATCTAATCATATGTAAGTTACGTAATTCTGTAACGCCGGTGTGAATTTGAGTCCCTCCAGTTCAACTGGGATTCTAAATTCCTGAATTTCTATGCGAATTAAGATCGAGAAAAGGAAGTTTTCCAATCATTGACTCAAACTCATTGTCGAATCCCACTCAGCAGAATATGGAGGTACTTATGGCAGAACGAGTCAATCTAGTCTTTCACAATAAAGTAATAGATGGAACTGCCATTAAAAGACTTATTAGCAGATTAATAGATCACTTCGGAATGGCATATACATCACACATTCTGGATCAAGTAAAGACTCTGGGTTTCCAGCAAGCCACTGCTACATCCATTTCATTAGGGATTGATGATCTTTTAACGATACCCTCTAAAGGATGGTTAGTGCAAGATGCTGAACAACAAAGTTTGACTTTGGAAAAACACCATCATTATGGGAATGTACACGCAGTAGAAAAATTACGCCAATCTATTGAGGTATGGTATGCTACAAGTGAATATTTGCGACAAGAAATGAATCCTAATTTTAAGATGACCGACCCCTTTAATCCAGTCCATATAATGTCTTTTTCAGGAGCTAGAGGAAATGCATCTCAAGTACACCAATTAGTAGGTATGAGAGGATTAATGTCGGATCCTCAAGGACAAATGATTGATTTACCCATTCAAAGCAATTTACGCGAAGGACTGTCGTTAACAGAATATATCATTTCTTGCTACGGAGCGCGCAAAGGAGTTGTGGATACTGCTGTTCGAACATCAGATGCTGGATATCTTACGCGTAGACTTGTTGAAGTAGTTCAACACATTGTTGTACGTAGAACAGATTGTGGTACCATCCGAGGAGTTTCTGTGATTCCTCGAAATGGGATGATGCCGGAACGAATTTTTATTCAAACATTAATTGGTCGCGTATTGGCGGATGATATATATATGGGTTCACGATGCATTGCCATTCGAAATCAAGATATTGGAATTGGACTTGTCAATCGATTCATAACTTTTCGAACACAACCAATATCTATTCGAACCCCCTTTACTTGTAGGAGTCCGTCTTGGATCTGTCGATTATGTTATGGTAGGAGTCCTACTCATGGTGACCTGGTCGAATTGGGAGAAGCCGTAGGTATTATTGCGGGTCAATCTATTGGAGAACCAGGGACTCAACTAACATTAAGAACTTTTCATACGGGTGGAGTGTTCACAGGAGGTACTGCAGGACATGTACGAGCCCCCTCTAATGGAAAAATAAAATTCAATGAGGATTTGGTTCATCCTACACGTACGCGTCATGGGCATCCTGCCTTTCTATGTTCTATAGACTTGAATGTAACTATTGAGAGTGAAGATATTATACATAACGTGACTATTCCACAAAAAAGTTTTCTATTGGTTCAAAATAATCAATATGTAGAATCAGAACAAGTGATTGCTGAGATTCGCGCGGGAACATACACTTTAAATTTTAAAGAAAGGGTTCGAAAACATATTTATTCTGACTCAGAGGGAGAAATGCACTGGAGTACCGATGTGTATCATGCGCCTGAATTTACATATAGCAATGTCCATCTTTTACCAAAAACAAGTCATTTATGGATATTATCAGGAGGTTTGTGCAAATTCAACGGAGTCCCGTTTTCACTCTACAAGGATCAAGACCAAATGAATCTTGAGCCTCTTTTTGTCAAACAAGGATCTCTTTCTAATCTCTCAGTGAATAATGATAAAATCAGATACAAATTATGTAGTTCTTATTTTTCTGGTAAAAAAAAAGAAGATGGGAGTCCTGATTATTCAGAAATTAATCGAATCATATATACGGGTCATTGTAATCTCATATATCCCACTATCCTCCAAGATAATTCTGATTTATTGGCAAAAAGGCGAAGAAATAGATTTGTCATTCCATTCCAATCGATTCAAGAACGAGAGACAGAACAAATGCCCCATTCGGGTATATCCATTGAACTACCCATAAAGGGTATTTTCCGTAGAAATAGTATTCTTGCTTATTTCGACGATCCAAAATACAGAAGAAAGAGTTCGGGAATTACTAAATATGGGACTATAGGGATGCATTCAATGGTTAAAAAAGAGGATTTGATTGAGTATCGAGGAATCAAAGAATTTAAGCAAAAATACCAAAAAATAGATCGATTTTTTTTCATTCCCGAAGAAGTACATATTTTACCTGAATCTTGTTCGATAATGGTACGGAACAATAGTTTGATTGGAGTAGATACACAAATTACTTTAAATATAAGAAGCCTAGTGGGCGGATTAGTCCGAGTGGAGAGAAAAAAAAAAAAGATTGAACTCAAAATCTTTTCGGGAGATATCCATTTTCCTGGAGAAACAGATAAGATATCCCGACACAGTGGCATCTTGATACCACCAGGAACAGGAAAAACAAATTCTAAGGAATCAAAAAAATTGAAAAATTGGATTTATGTCCAAAGGATCACATCTACTAAGAAAAAAAATTTTGTTTTAGTTCGACCTGTAGTGACATATGAAATTGGGGACGGTATAAATTTAACAACACTCTTCCCCCCGAATTTGTTCCAAGAAAAGGATAATATGCAACTTCGAGTTATCAATTATATTGTTTACGGAAATGGAAACCCAATTCGGGGAATTTCTGACACAAGTATTCAATTAGTTCGAACTTGTTTAATTTTGAATTGGGACGAAGAAGAAAAAAGTTCTTCGATGCAAGAGGCTCATGCTTCCTTTGTTGAAGTAAGTACAAAAGGTCTGATTCGAGATTTTCTAAGAATTGACTTAGCGAAATCCCATATTGTGTATCTCAGAAAAAGGAATGATCTTTCAGACTCTGGATTGATCTTTGATAATGTGTTAGATCACACCCATAGCAATCCTTTTTATTCCATTTATTCCAAGACAAAGATTCAACAATCACCTAACCAAAATCGAGGAACTGTTCGCACTCTGTTAAATAACAATAAGGAATGCCCTTCTTTGATAATTTTGTCATTATCTAATTGTTTTCAATTGGGTCCATTCAACGATGCAAAATATGACAATGTGAAAAAAGAATCAATTAAAAAGGATCCTATAATTCAAATTAGGAATTCGCTCGGTCCTTTAGGAACAGTCCTGCAAATCGCGAATTTTTATTCATTTTACGATTTACTAACTCATAATCAGGTTGTAGTACCTAAATATTTTCAAATTAAAAATTTAAAACATACTTTTAAAGTACTTAAATATTATTTAATGGATGAAAATGGGAGGATTTATAATCCCGACCCATGCAGTAACATCATTTTGAATTCATTCAATTTGAATTGGTATTTTCTCCCTCACAAAAATGATCATAATTATTGTGAAGAAAGATCTACAATAATAAGTCTTGGACAGTTTATTTGTGAAAATATATGTATAGCCAAAAAAGGACCACACCTAAAATCGGGTCAAGTTTTGATTGTTCAACTTGACTCTGTAGTAATAAGGTCTGCTAAGCCTTATTTAGCTACTCCAGGAGCAACTGTTCATGGGCATTATGGAGAAATCCTTTACAAAGGAGATACGTTAGTTACCTTTATATATGAAAAATCGAGATCCGGCGATATAACGCAGGGTCTTCCAAAAGTCGAACAAGTATTAGAAGTGCGTTCAATTGATTCAATATCAATGAACCTAGAAAAAAGAGTTGAGGGTTGGAACGAACATATAACAAGAATTCTTGGAATTCCTTGGGGATTCTTGATTGGTGCTGAGCTAACTATAGTGCAAAGTCGTATATCTTTGGTTAATAAGATCCAAAAGGTTTATCGATCCCAGGGGGTGCAAATCCATAATAGGCACATAGAAATTATTGTACGCCAAATAACATCAAAAGTCTTAGTTTCAGAGGATGGAATGTCTAATGTTTTTTTACCTGGCGAATTAATTGGATTGTTGCGAGCGGAACGAACAGGGCGCGCTTTGGAAGAATCGATCTGTTACAGGGCTATCCTATTGGGAATAACAAGAACATCTTTGAATACTCAAAGTTTCATATCTGAAGCGAGTTTTCAAGAAACTGCTCGAGTTTTAGCCAAAGCTGCTCTCCGGGGTCGGATCGATTGGTTGAAAGGCCTAAAAGAGAACGTTGTTATAGGAGGGATGATACCCGTTGGTACTGGATTCAAGGGATTAGTCCACCGTTCAAGACAACATAAGAGTATTCCTTTTGAAATCAAAAATAAGAATTTTTTTGAGGGTAAAATCAAAGATATTTTGTTACACCACAGAGAATTATTTTGTTCTTGCATTTCAAAGAAAGAATTTCCATGATACACCAGAACAATTATTTAGAGGATTTAATAATTCCTAAAAGTGGCTTCATACTTTTTTTATTAATAAAATCATACTTTTTATTAAAAAATTAATATAAAAAAATTCTCTAGGTCGTTTTGAGGCTGTCCTGAAAACAAAGAAAATAACAAATAGAGGGTAGCGATTTTGATCGTATATCGACAGACACGGCCAATCTCCGGTAGAAAAAAAAAAAGGTTCCATCGGAACAATTATTTCGTTCAAGGCACCTCGTCGCTTTTTTTTTTGAAAAAAAAAAAAGAGGAAATGTGGGGAGAAATGACAAGAAGATATTGGAACATCCATTTAGAAGAGATGATGGAAGCAGGAGTTCATTTTGGTCATGGTACTAGGAAATGGAACCCTAGGATGGCACCTTATATTTCTGCAAAGCGTAAAGGTATTCATATTACAAATCTTACTAAAACTGCTCGTTTTTTATCTGAAGCTTGTGATTTAGTTTTTGATGCAGCAAGTCGGGGAAAACAGTTTTTAATTGTTGGTACCAAAAATAAAGCAGCTGATTTAGTAGCACGGGCTGCAATAAAGGCTAGGTGTCATTATGTTAATAAAAAGTGGCTCGGTGGTATGTTAACGAATTGGTCTACTACAGAAACGAGACTTCATAAGTTCAGGGATTTGAGAACGGAACAAAAGACGGGGAAACTCAACCGTCTTCCAAAAAGAGACGCAGCCATCTTGAAGAGAGAATTATCTCACTTGCAAACATATCTGGGCGGGATAAAATATATGACAGGCTTGCCCGATATTGTAATTATTGTTGATCAGCAAGAACACTATACGGCTCTTCGAGAATGTATCACTTCGGGAATTCCAACAATTTGTTTAATTGATACAAACTGTGACCCCGATCTTGCAGATATTTCGATTCCAGCAAATGATGATGCTATAGCTTCAATTCGATTAATTCTTAACAAATTAGTATTCGCAATTTGTGAGGGTCGTTCTAGCTATATACGAAATCCTTGATTAATAATAAGATAAATAAAGATTAATAATAAGATAAAAAAATTCTTTTTTGAACTCCATAAATTTATGGAATCGGTTACTACTCTTGAATCGCATAAAAGAGATAAAAATTACTGGGGATATTTTGTGATTAGTTAGTATCCAAAATAGAAAATTTAACTAATCAAGTGGAAAAGGAGATGGTTGAATCAAAATAATTCTCTTTCAAGTTCTATTTATGTAGAGGGCAAAATGAATGTTCTATCATATTCCACCAACACACTAAAAGGGTTATACGATATATCTGGTGTGGAAGTAGGCCAACATTTCTATTGGCAAATAGGAGGTTTTCAAGTCCATGGCCAAGTACTTATAACTTCTTGGGTTGTTATTGCTATCTTATTAGGTTCTGCTAGTATAGCTGTTCGGAATCCACAAACCATTCCAAATGATGGTCAGAATTTCTTCGAATATGTCCTTGAATTCATTCGAGACGTTAGCAAAACCCAGATTGGAGAAGAATATGGTCCATGGGTTCCTTTTATTGGAACTATGTTTCTATTTATTTTTGTTTCTAATTGGTCAGGAGCTCTTTTACCATGGAAAATCATACAGTTACCTCATGGGGAATTAGCTGCACCCACGAATGATATAAATACTACCGTCGCTTTAGCTTTACTCACGTCAGTAGCCTATTTCTATGCGGGTCTTAGCAAAAAAGGATTAAGTTATTTCAGTAAATATATACAACCAACTCCCATCCTTTTACCCATTAACATCTTAGAAGATTTCACAAAACCTTTATCACTTAGTTTTCGACTTTTCGGAAATATATTAGCCGATGAATTAGTAGTTGTTGTTCTTGTTTCTTTAGTACCTTTAGTGGTTCCTATACCTGTCATGTTCCTTGGATTATTTACGAGTGGTATTCAAGCTCTTATTTTTGCAACCTTAGCCGCGGCTTATATAGGCGAATCAATGGAGGGTCATCATTGACGAGTTTTCAAAATAGTCGTTTTTTAGCTTAGGCCAAGATAATCCATATGTGACTCAAGATAGTCGAGTTAGGCAATATAAAAGATAAAAATATGTGATGTACATATAGGATCTACAGTAATGGGTACGCTATTTAGGAAATTGTAAAAAAAAAAAAAAGAGATAAGGATCCTTTTTTAAAAATGGAATTTATATAATATCCATCTCTAATCAAATCAATATTTTCTAATTAATATTTAAAAATTAATATTTTTTAATATTTTCTTTTGTTCAATTGAACAAAAGAAAATATTATAGGAATAAATAATATAAAAAAAAAAAAAAAATATTAATCAAAAATAGAATGAACTTTTTAATCACTCAAATACTGATATTTCTATGCAATAATTTAGCCTAACGAATTCATACACGTGGATTGTATACATGTGGGATAATGATGAAAAGAAGAATAAGAATGAGGGTTAGTAAGGGTGGGTAAAAAGGGGGGTATTTTGAATCTAATGGCTAGAATCCATCTCTTGCACCTTTCAAAACTGATTCTAGAACCCGATTGAATCTAAGATAGGAATAGTTGGTTTACGTTATGGAAGAAAGACATGTATATATGATATTAGATATTGACTAGTTATATATGATCTAAAGATAACGCCCTACTAACTACTATGGATTTGATTTAGATGGGGATTCAAATAGAAGAAGTCTTTTACTTTGTAACTGTGAATTGAATGAATAAAAAGATGAAATCAATAAAAAGAACAATTCAACTAATGGTTCAGAACAAAGAAATGTAAGAACAAAAAAAAGTCGTATGGATTCACAAAAATCCCGTCGATAGAAACTAAAAAAAGCTATATAAAAAGGAAAGAGCTATATAAACTATATATAAGAGCTATCCATATAAACTATATAAGCTATATAATATAAGCTATATATAAGTAGTTCTGATAATTCTATTAGTCCATTACTGTAATTGGCAGTTGGTTATTTCGTCTGAATGAATCTTAGTGATGGAATAATTAAATCATAATTACTTGGATGATTATATTTGTATCATTAACCATTTTTTTTTTATTTTTGTATGAGGAACTTATCATGAATCCACTGATTTCTGCCGCTTCCGTTATTGCTGCTGGATTAGCTGTCGGGCTTGCTTCTATTGGACCTGGAGTTGGTCAAGGTACTGCTGCGGGCCAGGCTGTAGAAGGTATCGCAAGACAGCCTGAGGCAGAGGGAAAAATACGAGGTACTTTATTGCTTAGTCTAGCTTTTATGGAAGCGTTAACAATTTATGGATTGGTTGTAGCGTTAGCGCTTTTATTTGCGAATCCCTTTGTATAATCCTAAAAATATTAAATTAAATAAATATAAAAAAAACATATTTTTTTTTCTTCCGGGGACTTACTTTTTCGAATTCTATCAATATTTCTCTTTTACAATTACTTATTCGTTGAGACACTAACCCCTGGGAAGGACAGATTTGAGGATGAGGAATTAGCATACCGATTCGCTTTCTTCCTTCCCGTTCTTATCAAACAAAGGAACCCCCTCTTTTTTTAGTTTTTCAGGGGTGTTACAACAAATCAAGTATTCCGTAATTGACATGAAAACTGTCCCAGATTCAAATAAGTATTATTCTTATTAGTTATTCAAATTGAAAAAAAAAAATAGTGAAATTAAGAAAAAATAAAAATAATAAAAATATTTAAATAGAAATATGTAGAACAAATAGAAAAAAAAAAATCTTTAAGTGATACAAAAAGAACTCTATTTTTTTTTTATTTATTTTATCTATAAAAGGAGATTGTATGAAAAATTTAACCGATTCTTTCGTTTCCTTGGGTCACTGGCCATCCGCCGGGAGTTTCGGGTTTAATACCGATATTTTAGCAACAAATCCAATAAATCTAAGTGTGGTCCTTGGTGTATTGATCTTTTTTGGAAAGGGAGTGTGTGCGAGTTGTTTATTTCAAGAATAGGCTGGACCCAACCAGCTGCACTTTTTTTTTTCATGTTAACTAGCACAAAATAAAAAGTGCATGATCCCGCGAATTCCTTCTGAATAAATTAAGTTAATTAATAAATTAATAAATCATATTTAAGAACCATAGCTTTTCGTGATTCATTGGTAAATACATTTTGATTCTCTATTAACCAATAATGTGGGACCGTTAATATGGTTAAAGCTAAAGAAAGCAGTTGAAGTCCAAACAAACGTAGCAATGTAGCATGGTATTCTTTCTACTACATATGTTAAATATATGTTAAATTAGTTAATTTAATGCAGAAATAGTTTCAAATAGTTTCAATTTTTTTTTAGATATAGAACACTCATGTCGATAAAATTATTTGAAACATTTATTATTCGAAACAAAAAAAGAGTAATCTTTTTTTATCCAATGCTGAATCGGCGACCTATGTAATGTATAAAGTAAGAAGAATTCTTTGGATTTGAAAAAAAAAAACAACTTTGCTGACAATTCTATATTTTTTGTTTGGTCAGAAGAGTCCTCAAAATATTCCTGGATTAGGGATCAATTTGGATATTTTTCTTTTTAAATAGGAATAGAGGAAAGAGGATAGGCTCATTGCATTACATTCAAAAAAAAAAATGATATGGAAATTTGACAGTAGAAGTAATTGAGCGTGAGAGCCAAATGAATCGAAAGATTCATGTTTGGTTCGGGAAGAGATTATGTAAGTTTGATAATCTACTTTCATTAAACGATTTATTAGATAATCGAAAACAGAGAATCTTGAATACTATTCGAAATTCAGAAGAATTACGTGGGGGGGCGATTGAACAGCTGGAAAAGGCTCGGGCTCGTTTACGGAAAGTGGAAATCGAAGCAGAACAGTTTCGAGTGAATGGGTACTCTGAGATAGAACAAGAAAAGTTGAATTTGATTAATTCAACTTATAAGACCTTGGAGCAATTAGAAAATTATAAAAATGAAACCATTCATTTTGAACAACAAAGGGCAATTACTCAAGTCCGACAACGGATTTTCCAACAAGCCTTACAAGGGGCTTTAGGAACTTTGAATAGTTGTTTGAACAATGAGTTACATTTACGTACCATCAGTGCTAATATTGGAATGTTTGGGGCGATGAATGAAAGAAATAACTGATTAGTACTTCTACTGTAGGCATTATTTAAAATAAATAATAATAATAATAATAATTAAGAAATACTCATGGTAACCATTAGAGCCGACGAAATTAGTAATATTATCCGTGAACGGATTGAGCAATA